TAAGTAATTATTTATTAGTAATATATATTAGATATACATCAAAATTAAATAGCACTCTAAATTCTATATTTTTTCTCCACACCCACTTGTATGCATTTCGATCCATCAAAAATAATTGCAAGACCAACTGCTTGAATTCCTGATTTTTTATATCTCTTTTTATGCTTATGTATATGTATCCGGAAGTCCATCTAAAGAATTAATGTAGGAAGAATAGTGTGTGCATATACTATAATACCATCATATATATATATATACCATAATTATACATATCAATTATACATATCTAATATTCTAATATATATTAAATATTAAATTATTAGTTAGATAGTTATTAGATAATATAATTATATAATAAATTCTATTAAATTATATAAATATTATATTAAATATTATATATAAATTATATAATATATATAATAATAACAAAATAAAAAATATAAAATATATATATATATAAAATATATATAATTCTAAATTATAAAATTATATAATATAAAAAAAATATTAATAATTAAATAATTATTAAATAATTAATATTTAATTAATATTTTAATATTTATAATATAATAATAATATATAATATAATATAAATATAATAAATAATAATATAAAAAATATATAATTATCTAATTCTAATATTTACTAATATTTAGAATTAAACGAATATAGATAAACTAAACTAAGTCAAGGTATTTTTTTTTCAGCTTTGGCAAAACGATCACAATTGATAGAATTATATTATTCAGTAAAGTACTAAATTAGTAATATTAATATTCCTAGCTCTAAAGCCCACTCCTTCCCCATACTACAAGTGAAAGAGAAAATGTAAACACTACCATTAAAGCAGCCCAAGCGAGACTTACTATATCCATGTGAATGATGTCCCTTATCTCTATGAAATGAAGTATTTATTCCATTATTAATTCATAATTATAGTGGAATCAATGGTGCAGAGTCAAAATAGGATTCTTACTTACGGCTAGTGATGAAACAATTTTACGAATCCACTCGTAAAAAGGTCCTTTATTTCTTAGTCAATAGATTCTATTGAAATTGAAAGAATTGGAAAATTGGAAAGAATAAAATAAAATATAAAAATATATAAAAAAAATATAAAATTAAATATATATTATTATTATATTATATTATTATTATATTTATATTATATATATATAAGATATATAAGATAGATAATGAAATAGAAGAAAAAAAAAAATAAGAAAAGAAGAATAACCATTTTTATTTCATTTCTGAGCACTCAGAGCCTATCCTGAGTTTGGATACAAAGTATCCTCGCTCAGTTCTTTCCACATCTTTAACCTTAGGAACCAAAATGGAGTGTCTCTTAGGAATCCTTGGATACCAAGATTTACGACTTCTTATTTTCATAGTTCTGATGCCCAGAATAGAATGAATTATCATTATTTCTTTTATTTGGTTCAATTCAGAATAGCCCAAACCAATGCATTAATAAGATTGGATTGCTTCAGATTTATTGTTATCTGTTTGAGCCACACTCAGAAACCAGATTTTTATAAATTTTTATAAAAAAGATGACAGTCTTTTATAGGACCTACGGGTTCTCAAAATCAAGTATCGACAGATCTAGTCCCTTGCCTATGCTTTTGCGGGGCAAGAATTTGTCAAGTTCGATCAGCAGGATTAAAAACTTCCAAGTCTTTTTTTGTTGATCAGGCGACACCCAGATTTGAACTGGGGATAAAGGATTTGCAGTCCCCCGCCTTACCACTTGGCCATGTCGCCAAATTCCATTTGTATTCCCTTAATGGATGAAAAATCCAATTGATTTACGACTAATTATTATCAATTACAATTATAATCAATTATAATATTCTAATATTATATTTTCTAATATTATATTCTAAATATTAATATTATAATATTAATTATAATATTATATTTTATATTATATAATATTATATGTGTATATGTAAACCCCAGAACAGTGTAAACTACAGAGCTGGAATTTTTATACGTGGATACCGAATGAATAGAAAATAGACATTATGATTTTTGATCGAGTGCGACTTGACCTATGTTGCACCAAGTTCAATTATGAGAAAAGATGCGATATATGGATAGCTATATCGGCATGTGCCGGTATGTACTTCCTAAAGATTACTCCTATGAGTATTACGTACGCAATTCAATTGTATTTTATAAATTCTACTACCAAAAAAGATTTGCGAATTACTTTTTGAGCGTTTGTGCTAAAAATAGTTAAACTCTATGCTATTCCTGATTCTTCTGTTTTTATCTCATTCATAGAGAGCGGATTGATTCCCAAATTCATTTATTTTTTATTTTTTGTACCCTGATCGTAATATCATAATAAAAGAATTGGGTAGAAATTGGATCAATTTTCTTATCCGATACCGATAAAAGACTCCGTCAACCTAAGTGACATAATTTTTTCCCAGGAATGCTTTATCAATTTTAATTTCTTTCTATTTGTACCTGGCTCAAATTCGAACTTGCGTAAAAAATGCCCTCCATTTCTCTGTCTTGCTTCCGTTCATACGTATGATATATATGGATAGAGTTGGCTAAAATTTTATGTGATTCAGTAAACAGAATACCCATTCCATCATTGCTAGATCGATCGGTATGGTTCGATGAATAGTGAGCTAAGCCAATAATGGGATTTTTTCAATAAAGAGGAAACTTCAGATTAAGATGCTCCAGAATGGAAATGAAGGAATGTCCACAATACCTGGATTTATTCAGATACAATTTGAGGGATTTTTTAGGTTCATTAATCAGGGCTTGGCGGAAGAATTTCATAAGTTTCCAAAAATTGAAGATAGAGATCAAGAAATTGAATTTAATTTATTTGTGGAAACATATCAATTGGTAGAGCCCTTGATAAAAGAAAGAGATGCTGTATATGAATCACTCACATATTCTTCTGAATTATATGTACCCGCGGTCTTAATTTGGAAAACCGATATAAATATGCAAGAACAAACAGTTTTTATTGGGAACATCCCTATAATGAATTCTTTTGGAACCTCTATAGTAAATGGAATATACCGAATTGTGATCAACCAAATATTGCAAAGTCCTGGTATTTACTACCGTTCAGAATTGGAACATAACGGAATTTCTGTCTATACCAGTACTATAATATCGGATTGGGGGGGAAGGTCAGAATTAGAAATTGACAGAAAAGCAAGGATATGGGCCCGTGTAAGTAGAAAACAAAAAATATCTATTCTAGTTCTATCATCAGCTATGGGTTCGAATATAAGAGAAATTCTAGATAATGTTTGTTACCCTGAGATTTTCTTGTCTTTCCCGAATGAAAAAGAGAAAAAAAAGATTGGGTCAAAAGAAAATGCTATTCTGGAGTTTTATCAACAATTTGCTTGTGTAGGGGTAGGGGGAGATCCGGTATTTTCTGAGTCCTTATGCAAGGAATTACAAAAGAAATTTTTTTACCAAAGATGTGAATTAGGAAAGATTGGTCGACGAAATATAAACCGGAGACTGAATCTTGATATACCCCAAAACAATACATTTTTGTTACCACAAGATCTATTGGCTGCTGTGGATCATTTGATTGAAATGAAATTTGGAATGGGTATACTTGACGATATGAATCACTTGAAAAATAAACGTATTCGTTCTGTCGCAGATCTATTACAGGATCAATTCGGATTGGCTCTTGTTCGTTTAGAAAATGCGGTTCGAGGAACTATATGTGGAGCAATCAGGCATAAATTGATACCGACTCCTCAAAATTTGGTAACTTCAACTTCATTAACAACTACTTATGAATCGTTTTTTGGCCTACACCCTTTATCTCAAGTTTTGGATCGAACTAATCCGTTGACACAAATTGTTCATGGGCGAAAATGGAGTTATTTGGGTCCTGGGGGATTGACGGGGCGAACTGCTAGTTTTCGGATACGAGATATCCACCCGAGTCACTATGGACGTATTTGCCCAATTGACACGTCCGAAGGAATCAATGTTGGACTTATTGGATCATTAGCTACTCATGTTAAGGTTGGTTATTGGGGATCTATAGAGAGTCCTTTTTATGAATTATCTGAGAGATCAAAAGAGGCACAGATGGTTTATTTATCACCAAATAGAGATGAATATTATATGGTAGCAGCAGGAAATTCTTTGGCCTTGAATCGGGGTATTCAAGAACAACAGGTTGTTCCGGCTCGATATCGTCAAGAATTCCTGACTATTGCATGGGAAGAGATTCATCTTAGAAGCATTTTTCCTTTCCAATATTTTTCTATTGGAGCTTCCCTCATTCCTTTTATCGAGCATAATGATGCGAATCGAGCTTTAATGAGTTCTAATATGCAGCGCCAAGCAGTTCCCCTTTCTCGTTCTGAAAAGTGCATTGTTGGAACTGGGTTGGAAGGCCAAACGGCTCTAGATTCGGGTATTTCAGCTATAGCCGAACACAAGGGAAAAATCATTTATACTGATACTCACAAGATCGTTTTCTCAAGTAATGGGGATACTCTAAGCATTCCATTAGTTATGTATCAACGTTCCAACAAGAATACTTTTATGCATCAAAAAACTCAGGTTCGGCGGGGTAAATATATTAAAAAGGGACAAATTCTAGCGGGTGGTGCGGCCACAGCTGGTGGGGAACTCGCTTTAGGAAAAAATGTATTAGTAGCTTATATGCCATGGGAAGGTTACAATTTTGAAGACGCAGTACTAATTAGTGAACGTCTGATTTATGAAGATATTTATACTTCTTTTCACATCCGGAAATATGAAATTCAGACTCATGTAACAAGCCAAGGTCCTGAAAGAATAACTAAGGAGATTCCGCATTTAGAGGCTCATTTACTCCGAAATTTAGACAGAAATGGAATTGTTATGCTGGGATCTTGGATAGAAACAGGTGATATCTTAGTAGGTAAATTAACACCTCAGACAGCGAATGAATCATCATATGCCCCAGAGGATAGATTATTACGAGCTATACTTGGCATTCAGGTATCCACTTCAAAAGAAACTTCGCTAAGACTACCTATAGGTGGAAGGGGCCGAGTTATTGATGTGAGATGGATCCGTAGAAAGGGGGGTTCCAATTATAATCAAGAAAGGATTCGTGTATATATTTCACATAAACGTGAAATCAAAGTGGGGGATAAAATAGCTGGAAGGCATGGGAATAAAGGTATAATTTCTAAAATTTTGTCTAGACAAGATATGCCCTATTTGCAAGATGGAACGCCCGTTGATATGGTATTCAACCCATTGGGAGTCCCCTCACGAATGAATGTGGGACAGATATTTGAATGTTCACTCGGGTTAGCGGGGGATCTGTTAAAGAGACATTATAGAATAGCACCCTTTGATGAGAGATATGAGCAAGAGGCCTCAAGAAAACTTGTTTTTTCTGAATTATATGAAGCCAGTAAGCAAACAAAAAATCCATGGGTATTTGAACCCGAATATCCGGGAAAAAGCAGAATATTTGATGGAAGAACAGGAGATCCTTTTGAACAACCTGTTCTAATGGGAAAGTCCTATATCCTAAAATTAATTCATCAAGTTGATGATAAAATCCATGGACGTTCCAGTGGGCATTACGCACTTGTTACACAACAACCCCTTAGAGGTAGGGCCAAACAAGGGGGGCAGCGAGTAGGAGAAATGGAAGTTTGGGCTCTAGAGGGATTTGGTGTTGCTCATATCTTACAAGAAATGCTTACTTATAAATCTGATCATATTAGAGCTCGTCAAGAAGTACTTGGTGCTACGATTATTGGAGGAACAGTACCTAACCCAGAGGGTGCTCCAGAATCTTTTCGAGTGCTCGTTCGAGAACTACGATCTTTGGCCCTAGAACTGAATCATTTCCTTGTATCTGAAAAGAACTTTCAGATTAATAGGAAGGAAGCTTAATCTCAATGAATCAGAATTTCGATTCTATGATCGACCAGTATAAACATCAACAACTTCGAATTGGACCAGTTTCCCCTCAACAAATCAGGGCTTGGGCAAATAAAATTCTACCCAATGGAGAGATAGTTGGAGAGGTGAAAAAACCCTATACTTTTCATTATAAAACCAATAAACCGGAGAAAGATGGATTGTTTTGTGAAAGAATTTCTGGACCCATAAAAAGTGGTATTTGTGCTTGTGTAAATTACCGAGCTATTGGGGTTGAAAAAGAAGACCCGAAATCTTGTGAAGAATGCGGGGTAGAATTTGTTGATTCTCAGATACGCAGGTACAAAATGGGATACATCAAACTCGCATGTCCAGTGACTCATGTGTGGTATTTGAAATGCCTTCCTAGTTATATTGCGAATCTTTTAGATAAGCCCCTTAGGGAATTAGAGGGCCTAGTATATTGCGATGTGTGATTTGATCTAAATTTTAATTTGACAGATTCGGATTGAGAAACTGTTATCCCATTCAATCTGATTGGGATGCCCCCGGCTCTGACGTGTATCTTGGGAGGAGGAACATGAAGCTCAGAATTATGGGTGCATTCAAGACTTAAAAATGTAAGTAAAGGGGAATTGATCCATGGTCGATTACGAAACAGATAATATAGGAATAGCTAGTTATACCTCGTGAAAAAAGACTTTTTTGTTTTGTGGAATTTCTTTGGTGGAATTATACATTCCATTTCTTTTAGAGAGAAATTCTGTTCAGGCAAGTGAATATAGCATGGTTACAGGAGCCTATCTATCGCATATATGCTTCAAGGGGCATCATGTCATAACCATCGAGGTGAGTAGGGACCTAAAAAAGATCGAATGGAACAATATAATATATAGACAAATAAATCCTTTAAGAGTCAAAAAATATTCTTTTCATTTCAGTGAATTCATCATTTGAGGGGAAGTAGACTACTCAATAATTTCCCATTTCATTTTTTCGTAAACATAAATAAATATAAAATTAAAGTAAAAAAGTTAGAGTGAAAATAAAAAAAATAAGATAAGAATGAATCAATGAAAGGCTGGTCCTTACTGGGAACTTGAGTAAAGAGTAGCTTTTTGTAGGATTTTATCGAACAAAGTTTAAAAAGAAGAAGAACCCCTTTCTTTATTTGGTGTAACTACTCGAGCCGGATGAGAGGAAACCTTCACGTCCGATTGTGAGGGGGGGGGAATCCAATCCTATAGGAACCTATCTCAATTTTTCTTTTGCTAGGTCCATAGCTAAAAAACCTACTTTCTTACGATTACGAGGTTCATTCGAATATGAAATCCAATCCTGGAAATACAGCATCCCACTTTTTTTTACTACTCAAGGTTTCGATAAATTTCGAAATCGAGAAATCTCTACGGGGGCAGGTGCTATTAGAGAACAATTAGCCGATTCGGATTTGCGAATTATTACAGATAATTCTTTGGTAGAATGGAAGGAATTAGGAGACAAAGAGTCCGCAGGAAATGAATGGGAAGATAAAAAAATTAGAAGAAGAAAGGATTTTTTGGTTAGGCGCATAGAATTAGCTAAACATTTTAT